ATCGTATTACCACAGAGTCAACTTGAAGAATTAGAACTTGACCTGATTTTAAATGCGGTCCTTTTTTGGCTATACATACATTTTCACAAAGAAACTGCCCAAGACTAACGATTGTAGATGTCTCTTCACAATAATTGTAATGGAGAAAATACCAATTCAATTTGAATGGATTCAAAATGATGTTACTGCATGAATAGGGATTATAAATTTTACCATTTTCATCCAGTAAATAATATTTAAGTATTTGAAAAATCTGTTTTAAATTGTCAAGTTGCAAATAGTTCGTTACCAAGATCTGATTATGGGTTATTAAATGGGAAAATAAATCGAAATGATAAATTGGAAAGCCTGTTCCTAAGGGGCCCAACGAATTCCTAATTGGAATTAGGGGGTCCTTTTTGATTGATTCTTTTATCACATTGGGATATTTTACATCGTTGAATGGGCCTATTCGAGAACAATTGGATGATGACAAAATTATCAAAGATTGAGATTCCTTATTTCGATTCAACAATGTATGAATAGTTCCTTGGTTTGGATTAAGGGATTCTTGAATCGTTGCCTTGGAATAGGAATAAATGGAAGAAAACGGATTGCCATTAGCGCGATCTGATCCATTCTCAGAGATCAATCCTGAACCCGGCAGATCGTTCCTTTTTCCGGTATATGAAATAGGTGACTTCGCTAAGTCGATTCTTAGAAAATCTCTAATCAAACCATTTGTCCTTATTTCAACAAAGGAAGCACAGGCCTTTTCGATCTTTTTGTCTTGGTCCCAATTCAACACTAAACAAGTCCGAACTAATTGAATACTTGTGTCCCAAATTTCAAGAATTGGGTCGTAATAAAGGATATAATTGACAACTCGAAGTTGTAGATTATCACTTTCCTGCAAGAGATCCGCTGGGAAAAGTCTTCCTAAATTTATACCATCCGTTTTTTTATATGGGACTACGGGTTGAACCAAAACAAAATACTTTTTTTCATACCTGGAAAGTTTCATTCGTTGGATATAGAGCCAATTTTTCAATTTTTTGTATTCTTTGGAATTTTGTTTTCCCCCTCCCGGTGGTATCAATCGGAATGCCTTATTTGTCTTTCCAGGAAAATGGATATCTCCAGAAAAGATTATCAGTTTAATTTTTTCTGCCTTTTTCTTCACTCGGACCAATCCACCTACCCGACTTCTTCTATTTAAAGTGATTTGTGTATCTACCCCAATAATACTATTGTGCCGTACCATTATGGAAGAAGATTCGGCCAAAATGTGGACTTCCACGGGAATAAAAAAAAATGGATTGACTTCCTTTTGATATTTTGGCCAAAATACCTTGACTCCTCGATACTCAACCAAATTCTCTTCGTTGACGATTGAATTCAGCTCTCTAGTCTCATATTTAGTAAGTCCCGAGCTCTTTCTTATATATCGAGGATCATCGAAATAAGCAAGAATACTATTTCTACGGAGAATACCATTTCTGGGGATTTCAATTGAGATACCTGAAGAAGGTATTAGTTGGTTCTCGCCTTCTTGAATCGAGTCGAGTGGGATGATGACTCTATTTCTTCGCCTCTTTGCCAATAAATCAGAATTCCCGTCGAGAATGCCCGGATATCTGAGATTACAACGACCAGTACATGTCATTCGATTAAGTTCTGAATAATCAGGAATCCTATCTCCTTTTTTATTTTTACCAGAAAAATACGAACTAAAAAATTTGTGTCTCACTTGATTATTAGTTACTGAGGGGTTAGAAATATATCTTCGCTTAACAGAAAGAGAATAAGCGTTCATTTGATCTTGATCCTTGTGGATCGAACAGGGGCCTAGACTAGATCTCCAGGGCTCCCCTAATAATATCCATAAATGACTTGTTTTTGGTAAGAGATGAATATTACCATATGTAAATTCAGGTGCATGGTACACATCGGTATTCCAGTGCATTTCGCCCTCTGAGTCAGAATAAATATGTTTTCGAACCTTCTCTTTCAAATTCAAAGTGGATGTTCTCGCGCGAATCTCAGCAATGACTTGTTCTGATTCTACATATTGATCGTTTTGAACTAAAAGAAAACTTTTGGGCGGAATACACACATTGTGTATAATATCTTCACTCTCAATAGTTACATATAAGTCTCTAGAACATAGAAAAGCAGGATGTCCATGACGTGTACGTGTCGGATGAACCAAATCCTCATTGAATTTTATTTTTCCATTAAAAGGGGCTCGCACATGTTCTGCAGTACCCCCTGTGAATACTCCGCCAGTATGAAAAGTTCTTAATGTTAATTGAGTACCCGGTTCTCCAATAGATTGACCTGCAATAATACCTACAGCTTCTCCCAATTCGACCAGGTCGTCATGAGCTGGACTCCGGCCATAACATAATTGACAAATCCAAGATGTACTCCTACAAGTAAAGGGGGTTCGAATAGAGATTGGTTGTGCTCTAAAAGTTATGAATCTATTGACAAGTCCAACCCCAATATCTTGATTTCTAGTAGCAATGCATCGCGAACCTATATATATATCATCTGCTAATACACGGCCAATTAATGTTTGGATAAAAATCCTGTCCGCCATCATTCCATTTCGAGGACTTACAGAAATACCGCGAACGGTGCCACAATCTGTTCGACGTACAACAATGTGTTGCACTACTTCAACAAGTCTGCGCGTGAGATATCCTGCATCTGATGTTCGGATAGCGGTATCCACAACTCCTTTACGGGCTCCGTAGCAAGAAATAATATATTCTGTTAAAGAGAGTCCTTCGCGTAAATTGCTTTGAATGGGTAAATCAATCATTTGTCCTTGGGGATCCGACATTAATCCTCTCATACCTACTAATTGATGTACCTGAGACGCATTTCCTCTGGCTCCCGAAAAAGACATTATATGGACTGGATTAAAAGGATCGGTCATCCGAAAATTAGGAGTCATTTCTTGTCGCAAATATTCACTTGTGGCATACCATATCTCGATTGATTGACGTAATTTTTCTACCGCGTGTACATTCCCATAATGATGGTGTTTTTCCAAAAGAACACTTTGTTGTTCAGCGTCTTGAACGAGCCATCTTTTAGAAGGTATTGTTAAAAGATCATCAATTCCTAATGAAATGGATGCGGCGGTCGCTTGTCGGAAACCCAGAGTCTTTACTTGATCCAGGATATGTGATGTATATCCTATTCCATAGTGATCAATAAATCGACTAATAAGTCGTTTCATGGCAGTTCCGTCTATCACTTTATTGTGAAAGACCTGAGTGGGCCGTTCTGCCATCAGTACCTCCATATTGCGTTGCGCTGAGTAGAATTTGACAATGGGTTTGAGTCAGTGATTGGAAAACTTCCTTTTCTAGATCTTGATTCACGTAGAAATTCCGCATTTCTAGTCCTAGTTAACCCGGTGAGACTCGAATTCGCGCTGGTAGCATAGAATTATAACAGCCCTGCCAAAACCCCTGTATGGCTTCTTCTATTTCTCGATAAAGAGAAATATGACCAAGAGTGGTTCGAATATATATATAAAGAATTTCTTTTTTTATACTTCTTACTATTAGATAGTGTCCATAAATCTCATAATAGGTCCCCAAAGATTCATAGTGAATTTCGATAGGAGCTTCTCTTGCAGCAATAACACGTTGATCTAGTCGCCACCGCAGCCACAAAGGACTACCTAAATTGATTCGTTTTTGCCGATAAGCTCCAATTGCATCATAGGCATTACAAAAAAAGGGTTCTTTTTTTTTTGTATACTTATAGTTATTATCTTCATTTTGATAGTTTCTACGATTACATGGATTATACCTATTTACACAAATACCCCGACGATTTCCACTCGTTAAGACATAGAGTCCACTAAGCATATCTTGAGTTGGTGCAGAAATGGGATCTCCAATAGTTGGAGACAAAAGATTCATATGAGAAAACATAAGTAAACGTGCCTCTGCTTGAGCCTCTAAAGATAAAGGCACATGAACAGCCATTTGATCCCCGTCAAAGTCTGCATTGAAGCCCTTACAAACTAATGGATGTAAACAAATAGCACGCCCTTCCACTAAAACGGGGAGGAATGCCTGTATACCTAATCTATGCAGAGTAGGCGCTCTATTCAGCAATACAGGATGGTCATCCAGAATTTCTTGAAGTATTTCCCATACAATAGGTTTTTTTTTCCGAATTTGACTCTTAGCAACTCCTATGTTCGAAGCAAGATGTTTTCTAATTAGGTCACGAATTACAAATGCCTGGAAAAGTTCTATTGCAATTTCGCGAGGCAATCCACATCGATGTAATGAAAGTGAAGGGCCCACGACAATCACTGACCGCCCTGAATAATCGACTCGTTTACCAAGCAGAGTCTCGCGAACTCTTCCTTCTTTGCCTTCAATTACATCTGAAAGCGACTTGTAAATTCTATTATGATCATCCCTCATTGGTTGTCCGCAGATTCCATTATCAAGAAGTGCATCCACGGCTTCTTGTAGCAATTTTTCCTGAGATATTATTAATTCTTCTGGTGTAGCTATACTTGTTGTTAATAGATCTGTAAGAGTATTATTCCGATAGATAATTCTTCTATAGATTTCATTAATATCCGAGGTCACTAGTTTATCCTCATCTATATGATAGATTGGTCTCAACTCAGGAGGAAGAACTGGTAATAGACACAAAACCATCCATTTTGGTTCTATATTTGTTCGAATAAAATGCTTAGCCAATTCCATGCGTCTAAGCAAAAAATCTTTTCTTCTTCCAACTTTTCGATCTTCCCATTCATTCCCTGTGGATTCCTCTTCCTCCAATTCTTTCCATTCTACCAATGAATAATCTATAATCATTCGTAAATCTAGATTGGCTAATTGTTGTCTGATAGAACCTCCTCCGGTAGACATCTCTCGATTTCGAAATGTATCGAAGCTCCGGGTAGTAAAAAAAATTGGGATCCTGTATTTCCAGGGTTGAATTTCATATTCCAATAAACCCCGTAATCG